TATCAACATCAACCACCGTCGACTTCAAAAATCCCTCCTGAAGCGTTTTTCAAATACAAAAAGTCAGTATCGTCCCGTGAATTAGTAAATTAAGCGTAAGGATCTTTTGTACAGAATCAAAAGGGACAAGCCAATCTTCAGAAATTTCACTGTAAATGGAAAATACTTATACAACTAAAAATACGGGAGAAAAAAATGCAGGGTCGCTTGTCTACTTGGCTGGTCAAACATGGGCTAGTTCATAGATCTTTGGGTTTTGATTACCAAGGAATAGAGACTTTACAAATAAAGCCCGAAGATTGGCATTCTATTGCTGTCATTTTATATGTATATGGTTACAACTATCTGCGTTCCCAATGTGCCTATGATGTAGCACCGGGCGGACTGTTAGCTAGTGTATATCATCTTACGAGAATCGAGTATGGTCTAGATCAACCAGAAGAAGTATGTATAAAAGTATTTACCCCCAGGAAGAATTCTAGAATTCCATCAGTTTTCTGGGTTTGGAAAAGTGCGGATTTTCAAGAAAGAGAATCCTATGATATGGTAGGAATCTCCTATGATAATCATCCACGTCTGAAACGTATTTTAATGCCGGAAAGTTGGATAGGGTGGCCCTTACGTAAGGATTATATTGCTCCGAATTTTTATGAAATACAAGATGCTCATTGAATAAAATTAACAAAATAAGAAACTAATTCTCTTTTCAGTGCTACAACTTCCGATATTCAAGGGATATTTATTCGTTCTTTGACTCATTCATATTATTTTATTCATAGATATGTGGACTAAAAAAAAGACAATCCAAATAAGGATTCGTCGGATTCTCCATTTTTGACGATATCTATTTCGAACGAGCCGAACAAATAAGATGAACTAAACAAGTTATGCATTATGAACTTTGTACCGCGCACATCCCTTTGATGAACTATATTATATAAAGTCACCCTATAACTATATAAAAAATCACATAGGGTGGAATAAATAAATAGAAAAAATAGAATATGAAAGAAAATACAAAGAAATTAAAGAGTATCGGATTCAATTTGTACTGTATCTAAGATGGATCTTGGATATTCCCACCCTTCAAAACTCCCTTAAATTATACTTTAAAGTCTTTTAACTAATGAATTGAACCTTTCAATGAATTAAAAAGAGGTTAAGAATAAGGTAAGAATATAATATAGAATGTAAGAATTAGAATATAAATTATAGAATAACATAGAAGAATAAAATAGAATATTTTGAAATATTTTTTCGATGGAATATTCGAATCTTTTTTGACCGAAAAGAGACATATTATTAATAAATAAAAACGAAGAGGAAACATAATTGAATTTTCTTCTTTAAATACAAATACATATTTTTACATACTTTCATATACTCTTTACTCATTTTAAGGGGCTCCATCCCAAAATATCTAAATGGCTAAATTAGGTAGCATGATCCACATTATTATATTTTATTATATTAATGAATATGTATGTCGATCCAATCCATATCAATTAGTTTAATTAAATTGTCGAATAGATACTCATAATCGTGTGTCAGGAACCAGATTTGAACTGGTGACACGAGGATTTTCAGTCCTCTGCTCTACCAGCTGAGCTATCCCGACCATTTCCGATGCGCCGTCTTCCTCATTTTACTAAACGGCTTGGGTCTATGTCAATTAAAAAAGAAAGACGAAAAAGTATTCTAAATAGGACCTGGAATCTTAAAATAAAAAGATGACTTCGTATGTTTCAATCCAAGTAATGATTTGTATTTTGATTGTTAATCATTCCAATTTTCAATAGGGATTACTTTATTTACTCAAAGATGCTCATTTGCATGTGTATCAGATCTACCACAAGACTTCTGAAAATAAAGTTTATGAAAGAACCGAATGAGAAGGATAATTAATTTTGAACCGTTAACGAAAAGGAAAAATAAGATAAAAAATTATGGAGTCGAACGGCCTTTTTTGGGGATAGAGGGACTTGAACCCTCACGATTTCTAAAGTCGACGGATTTTCCTCTTACTATAAATTTCCTTGTTGTCAATATTAACATGTAGAATGGGACTCTATCTTTATTCTCGTCCGATTAATTAGTTATTTATCAGACTGTGGAGTGAATGATTTGATCAATTGATTTTTTCTTCAACTTGAAATCGATTCAATATTTTTATTTTATTTTTCATAATTACATTAATTATTTGAGATAGTCTTTCAGTACGTATATGTATTTATAGGGTTATCCTTTACTTTGAATCCGCAATTTTAACGAAAGGTTCCCTTACTTTACTAATGCAAGACAGTCAACTCCATTTATTAGAACAGCTTCCATTGAGTCTCTGCACCTATCCTTTTTTATTTATTCTGTCTATATAAACTTTTTTTCATTTCAAAAAATCGGATTTGGCTCAGGATTGCCCCTTTTTTATTCCAGGGTTTCTCTGAATTTGAAAGTTATCCACTTAGTAAGTTTCCATACCAAGGCTCAATCCAATTAAGTC